AACATAAAAATGAAGTGTGCAAAAATCGATAGTTCCATCTTTTGAGTCTTGTTTGAATATAATAATAATAAGAGGAACACGCATTTCTTTTTTTGGTTTTCAAATCAAATCCAAATAAATCATTTTATCTAGGATTCGGTGGTATGCTTCATTGAAACAAAACAAAAAGAGGAGGCCCGGCTGGGTACTCCCAGGCCAGGCCATGGAAATCAAAAAGGCCCTTGGAAACAAAATGAAAGAGATATTCTTTATTTTCTTTTTTTTTATTCGAGATATCTTTTTCGAGTCGTTTATTTGAATTTTAGAAAAATGGAATTGCTGATAAAAGTTGTATCTATCTATATAATACAATACAAAATAGAATCAAAAACGAATCTCTATAAGCTATCTAATAATTTATAGAAGAAATTTATATAAATATAATAAATAAAGTAAAGAAGGGCTTTTTTGAAACATTATTTTGTTTTGTGTAATGGAACATAGTAATTGTCTTTTTTTCAATTAGGAGAGATGGCTGAGTGGATTAAAGCGTCGGATTGCTAATCCGTTGTACGAGTTATTCGTACCGAGGGTTCGAATCCCTCTCTTTCCGTTTCCGTCAATGGCTTGGTATCTTTCAAATTTGAATTTAGTGAACCTTTTTGTTTTTTTTTAATACTTTTTTTTTAATACTTATAGTTAAAGATATAGTTATAGTTAAAGATGTGGAATAGAAAAAAATCCTAAGAGCATTTCTAAGAATCGAATAAAGCAAGGAAAACCTTCTTATTTTTTATTCTTCACGTCCAGGATTACGTCCTGGATCATTAGATAGGAATCCGAAGATGAAGAGAGAAACAAAGAATATCACTACAGTGTAAACAAAGAGTTTGAGAGTAAGCATTACACAATCTCCAAATCTGTTTTTATGGGAAAAAGAAAATAGATTCTCTATTTTTAGACTATGAACTATGGATCCTAGTTTGACACCAAGAAATCAAACGGTTTTAGAATTTCTAGAAATAGAAAAGAGTTTTCAGAAATTCACACAATTAGAATTCAATATTGTGGTGGACTCGATATAGGTTGTTTCAGTGAAAAAAAAAGTCAGAATCGGGAAATCGCGGAATCAAAATTTATCGTGGCTACTCAAGAATTTCACCGTTTGAATTGAGGGTTCATTCATATTGTAAGACTCATCTGATCTTATCAATTGGTAAAATTTTTTTTCTCGAACTCGAATAAATTATGAATTTTTCTAGGATAGTATTAAAGATCTCATCGAAAACTTACAGCAGCTTGCCAAACAAAGGCTAAGAGAAAAAAGAAAAGAGGTATTACTGGCATAACATCTACAATTGGATTCAAAAAAGCGTAGGCCTCGGGCAATTTGGCGAATAAAAAACTACTGGAATAAAGGGCAGAATTAAAACAGATATAAATCAAACTAAAGATATTAAGCATAACAAACATTTTTGTCTTGGAGATAGTTGTATTTTGATTGAGTTATTAATATTAATATGTTATTGATAGAAGGTAAAAATGAAGAAAAGGAAGTCAGGTAGACAAAAAAATACTTCGTTGAACCGAACCAATCAAAATAAAAACCCTTCTATTCTCACAAGAGAATAGAAGAAATCATACTTTCATACAATATCTTAATTGAATTATATATAATGATCAATAAATTGAGTTTAATTCGACAGCTACACGTGTCAAAACCCTAATACTAAAATAAAACAAGAATTGACTTTATTCCGTAGGGATTTGCACTGGAATTGACGAACAACCAATATCAATATTAGTGTTTATTAGTATTGAATAGAAATTGAAATGGGGCGTGGCCAAGTGGTAAGGCAACGGGTTTTGGTCCCGCTATTCGGAGGTTCGAATCCTTCCGTCCCAGAGTGAACTCTAATATATATCAGATATCAGAATTCTCTTTTTGTTTTTGAGCAACGTTTTATTTACTATTTAAGAGTCTAATTTTTGTTTTGATAAAATTTACTTCTTGCTTCTAATTTTAAAAAATTTTCTCTGAATCTGATCTTTTTTCACAAATTGAATCGAGTTCGAATAATACGAAAACATAACAGAATCCATTTTTGATCCAGGTAAGAGGGGAACATAGATCCCAAGAGGGTGAAGTCAAAAAAGTCTGATGAGTCTTTTAGTTTATGCCTCCCCCGTTCACTTTCGTATTTAAGTTAGTTGCTTAGAAAAGTCTTACGTGCCATATCTAGTTGATTTTTCAAGGATACATTCTAAATCGAAATGCGAAAGCCTCTATATTCCCTATCTTTTTTTAATAAGACAGCCCAATTATTCTCCTTTTATTTCTGAATTCTAAACAAGAGGGTATTCTTGTTACTGATTGAATTCAATCAATGGGATTAAGTCTCTTAAGACTAGTTAATGACTTAATCTGGATCTTTTTGGCTTTGTATTTTAGACAAAATAGTCTAGCATCCCAGAAAAAAGGATCCTTTTTTATTTATGATTCATCATCCCCCCGGAATGAATTGCGAGTGAGAGTAGATAAGAGTTAGTGAGCGATGGAAGATATCAATTTGAATATCTATGTCTGTCCAAATTTCATTACCAAATAAGCAAGTTCCAATGGTTAATAGATTTTCTTTAACCCTCATTTTTAGGTATTTGGTATTTGTCTATAATGAATAATTTAAACCTATGTAATAACAATTGCGACGGGGATGATTCATACATCTTATTTCCTTTATTTTCATTTTCAATTTTAGGGAAAGATTAGTCAACCTTAAGGTCAAGCAAAAGAAATTACGCATAAATTGAGGAAATCTTTCTATGCATGGATTGCTATACTTATATTTCATTGATAGCGTTCTTTCGCTTTTTTTGAAAAGGATTTGTGAGCCCTTACCTTACTCTTAAATATTTAACATCGAATATCAATAATGCCTTCCAATGCAAATTGTTCAGTCTAATCTGATAGATACGGAAATCCTCGATCTGAATTTATCTCTCTTATGATGATCAAATAGAATCCTTAGTAAAACTTTATTTAAATTGTGAGGTTGGGGTAGGAAATTTTTTTAAATAATTTGAATGTTTTTTACGGGTCCTTGGGACTCGAAGACGTGTAAGATTGTTAAACCTATTCTATTGAATCATTTGAAGATGCAACGCAGATTCCAATTTTTTTTTATTCGTGTTATTTGTTATTTATAAATAAAAAAACGATTGCAGTCATACAATAAAATAGAGGGTTAAATTGAATTCTTACTGAGCCCTTTTCTTCCTAACTGAGGCTTAAATTACTTATTCCTTTCATATAGAAGTCAAAAGTACTGTGTATTGATCGAAGCAATGACTATTCATGATTCCATAATTGAATCAATTACATACTGGTTCGAAACTAGAGAAATGTTATGGTAAAACTTCGTTTGAAACGATGTGGTAGAAAGCAACGTGCGACTTGACGGACATGATCAGCTGTGGATTTTTTTCCATCCACCATTTTCTATTTGATATTATCTAGGAATGAATGGGCTCTTGGCTCGACATCCTTTGTTCGATTCTACTACAACCCTCGTTTTTTGTTGGGTTGTAATGTAAATAGTACATGATGGAGCTCGAGTAGAAAGTATTTATTCATTTCTCAGGGGCAAGGGTCTAGGGTTAATACCAATCAATACGTTGGAACAAACTTCGTAAGTATATTTTTGATATAGAAATCGAAAGGATCCGATTCGAACAATTTTTCAATGCAAAAGGAAAATCTTTTTGAATTGGTAAAACTCTTTCGATCAAAAGTGTATCATGCAGGAATCAATTGTTCGTATGATTCTTTCATAGAAAGAAATCACAAAAAGGGGTTTGTTGCTGCCATTTTTTAAAACGATTAAAGATCACCGAAGTAATGTCTAAACCCAATGATTCAAGGCAAAGATAAAGGATCCTGGAACAAGGAAATACCGTTTTCAATTGTCTCAATAATTAGATCAGAATCGAGACTCCAAAAATGGATTCGAAAGGAGACAAAGAAAAAGGGGTTAGAGACCACTCAAAAAATGAAATAAATGCCTAAGGCTGTTCTTTTAGGCTATTTGAAAGTTATCCAACTTGAGTTATGAGAGTACGAATGCTCTTTTTTTCTTCTTCTTCTTTTTTTCTTCTTCTTTTTCGAAAAAGAAGAAGAAGAAAAAAAGAAGGACTTAAATCTCGGGAAATTGATTTGATGATTTTATATATCTATTTGATATTTGACATTCTAATTCGATACATAATAACTTCGAATCATTTTTTCGCGAGCCGTACGAGGAGAAAACCTCTTATACGTTTCTAGGGGGGGTATTGTTTATTTATATCTATCCCAATGACCCGTTTATCGAATCGTTGCAATTGATGTTCGATCCCGAAGAGAAGGAAGAGATCTTCGGAAAGTGGGTTTTTATGATCCGATAAATAATCAAACCCATTTAAACGTTCCTGCTATTCTATATTTCCTTGACAAGGGCGCTCAACCTACAGGAACTGTTCATGATATTTCAAAGAAGGCGGGGATTTTTACGCAGCTTAGTCTTAATCAAACGAAATTCTATTAAGCAATAGAACCAAAAACCAAAAAAGAGGGTGTAGATGACTCCTATATAGTTTTCTATAACTTTTTCTTTGCTCTTCCCCTCTTTTTTGGTTCTCTATTCATACCTATTTATTATTCCTATTTAATGTTGCTACTATAGAATATCATGTTCTATACGTATAAGTACAAAAATCGATTTTATTGCTAGAATTTTATTGATATAAGATGCATATAAAATTGATATAAGATGCATATAAAAAAGATGAAGTGAGAATTGATAATTGGATCTAGAAATATAAAAAATTTACAGTACTTGCAACTGGGGGATTTTTCATTGGAAATCTATTAACAAATAACAAAACAAGGGATTAAGCTTGTGTATTTTATTTATATTGCTTGTATTGAATAAGCCCAAGGTTTTTTCCTATTTTTTTTTTCGTTAATTTCTTTTTTCACCTACACCTATTTTTGATCCATTTGTATATGTAGTGCACATCCAGTACAAGTCCTTTTGCTTTTTGATTTCTTTCAAGTATTTCTAAATTCTTTCTATTTATCTATTCAATTTTATATATTTATATTGAATATATTTAATTTCATTTTAATTTGGATTCCCATTATTTGGATTTTCATTAAATTAATAAATTAACTCGTTTTGTTTTCGCCATTGCCATTGTATTTTTTATATTCTTTTCTCACGATTCATCTTCAACATTCATAGTGATATTGACAACAGTGTATCGAACAAATATAATTTGATCGTAGATAAATGGATCTGTTTATCTCCATCCCATAGGTTTGGTTTTTTTTCTTGACTTGATTGAAATGACGGATTCGTTGGATTTTCTGTTATACAAGAAGTGCTTTTTTTAGTGAAAAAGGTTTTTTAATGAAAAAAAAAGAATACTACTGGATAACATAAGGACTAAGGGGCCACCGCGAATTTTTGACTTTTTCTCTATATTATCTATGTTTTTAATGTTTTTATCTGAGAATTTCTTGGATTTTTATCTGATCTGTTCATTTAATTGTTTTTTTTAGTTTTATGTTCCAACTGGATTAGAAAATTTTTTCTTAGGTTTCTTGCTAGTTTAATATTTTGATTCCGATTGTATCTACACATTCGAATTTTTCGGGGTTGCTAACTCAACGGTAGAGTACTCGGCTTTTAAGTGCGGCTCGCATCTTTTACACATTTCTATGAAGCAAAGGATTCATCCATACCATCGGGAGAGTTTGTAAGACCACGACTGATCCTGAAACAAATGAATGGAAAAACTAGCATGTCGTATCAATAGCGAATTTTGAGGATCTTTGATTCTTATTCAATCGGTACAAAACCAGGCTTGAATTCTTGGCGCGGACCAAAAGAAATTGAATTCAAAGTTGGGTCTAGTGAATAAATGGATAGACCCCTACGGGTCCCATTATAGGGAAACAAAAAAAAAAGCAACGAGCTTCTGTTCTTAATTTCATTTGAATGATTACCCGATCTAATTAAACGTTAAAAAGATATTAGTTCCTAATTCGGGAAAAGGTTTTCCCATAAGTAGATTATCGATTTTTTTAATGAGTCCTAACTATTAGTTAATCCCTTTTATGGGTTGGAGATGAATGTGTAGAAGAAGCAGTATATTGATAAAGATATTTTTTTTTCCAAAATCAAAAGAGCGATTGGATTGAAAAAATAAAGGATTTCTAACCACCCCTTATATACTCTAACAAACATAAATATACTATAACAAACAAATATAAATATACTATAACAAACATAAACCCATAAACCAATTCAATTAAATGGAAAATGAGAGGATAGAGAATCCGGTGATGAGTCTACCCGTTTCCAAGGTATCCACTTTTTTTTACTACAATACCTTGTTTTGACTGTATCGCACTATGTATCATTTGATAACCCAATGTATCGTTTGATAACCCAATAAATCCCTTACCTTTACCTTTGGTTTAAATCGAATTTCAAATGGAGGAATTTCAAGTCTATTTCGAACGAGATGGATCTCAGCAACACCACTTCCTATACCCACTGCTTTTTCGTGAGTATATTTATGCACTTGCTCATGATCATGCTTTAAATAGAGCGAGGGTTTCGTTGGAAAATGGGGGTTATGACAATAAATCTAGTTCACTAAGTGTGAAACGTTTAATTATTCGATTGTCTCAACGGATTCAGTTGAGTATTTCTACTAATGATTCTAATCAAAATAAATTTTTTGGACACAACAATAAGTTGTATTCGCAAATGCTATCAGAGGGGTTTGCAGTCATTGTGGAAATTCCATTTTCCCTACGATTTGTCTCTTTCTTAGAAGGGAACGAAATAGCAAAATCTCATAATTTCCAATCAATTCATTCAATATTTCCTTTTTTCGAGGACAAATTCTCACATTTAAATTATGTCTTAGATGTACTAATACCCCACCCCATTCGCTCGGAAATCTTGGTTCAAATCCTTCGCTACTGGGTAAAAGATGCCTCTTCTTTACAGTTATTACGGTTCTTTCTACACGAGTATTTTAATTTTAATTGGAATAGTGTTAGTACTCCAAAGAAATCTATTTACATTTTTTCAAAAAGTAATTCAAGATTATTCTTGTTCCTATATAATTCTCATGTATGTGAATATGAATCCATCTTCTTTTTTCTCCGTAACCAATCTTCTCATTTACGATCAACATCTTCTAGAGTCCTTCTTGAGCGAATATATTTCTATGGAAAAGTAGAACATCTTGTCGAAGTCTTGGCTAATGATTTTTATTTTCAGGACATCTTATGCTTGTTCAAGGATCCTTTCATGCATTATGTTAAATATCAAGGAAAATCAATTCTGTCTTCAAAGGATACGCCTCTTCTGATGAATAAATGGAAATATTACCTTGTCAATTTATGGCAATCGCATTTTCACATGTGGTCTCAACCGGGAAGGGTTCATATAAAGCACTTCT